AGATAATTTCCATTCAATGCAAAATGGAAGTAAAGTAGCATAATTATATGCTAATTCGCTATCGACAACATATCTAAATAATAGATATCTGCGTAACAATTTATGTTCTGGGGTTTACATATACTCATATGCTTTGTTATAATTGAAATTGAGAAGGATTTTTTAATTGAAAAAAAAAAAAAAAATACTGATCAGTTCTGTCTCAATTTGTATTTTCTTATGTCATAAGCAAAACACAATTTGAGATTCAAATCCCAAAATTGTTCATGAATTCGAAGTAAGTAGTCAATAGTTAATGGTTCAAATTTGTCGGCCGAAAATACACATTGGATTTCTGACCGGAAAAGGGCTAAAATTTATTTAGCATTGTGTTTTTTCGGATATGATACAATCCATAGTAAGAGATGGATCAAATCGAATAAAAAATAAAAAGAAATAATAAATCCTGTCATCTATTTTTATTTTGAATCATTTTGGCGGCATGGCCGAGTGGTAAGGCGGGGGACTGCAAATCCTTTTTCCCCAGTTCAAATCCGGGTGTCGCCTAATCAACAAAAAAACTCCAAATCTCTTCTTCTCCTCTGTTCTTCTGATATAACTCGCAGAATTCTTCCCGGTAGAAGAAGAGGAAACAAACCGGTGATACTTTGTTTGATTCTAAGCGTGTGGTCGGGAGGCTTTCTAAAAGAAAAGATTGTGAATCCTCGTTCGCATTGGGGTTCAAGGAAATATTCTAATCTACTCGTATTCTAATCTACTCGTATTCTAATCTACTCGTATAGGGGATCACGACTTCACAATTTTCTTCTATTGCTAGGGGAGTTTCTAATGACTGGATCTTGAATCAGATTCTAGAGCCTGATAGGAAATTAAATTACTAGTTTTGGAAAGGCACGGAAGTTGCTTTATATACGACAGACTTGCGAGAATCTATAAGTGCTCAGATATCCAATCGAATTCTAATAATGATTGGAGGGATAATTTACTTTTATAGAAAAAGAGCCAAAAGAAAAGAATTCCTTTTCGGCAACACCCAGTCAAACTCCTTACGATAGGGGTACGGATTAACTCAAATGGAGAAATAGAGGTCTGAACTAGATAGTGCTTTCTCTTTTTTAGTGATTTCTCACCTTCTTTCTTTTTTTGTTTATTTATGAGGGCCAACAAAAAAAGAAAGAATAGGAACTATTATTCCTACATGTTCCCATTCCCTTGGAATGTTAATACCTATTTTGCTTATGTTTAATCTTTCCCGATTCGAAATCATAGTCGTTTATTGGATTGGTTTCTCAATAGTGTTCAGTCCGAATCCCTTTTTTTGACTCTGCACCATTGATTCCACTATTATTAGTGAGGAATAATGGAAAAATTCCTTCATATTTATAGAGATAGGGGACATAATTCACATGGATATAGTAAGTCTCGCTTGGGCGGCTTTAATGGTAGTCTTTACATTTTCTCTTTCACTCGTAGTGTGGGGAAGAAGTGGGCTCTAGAGGTGCTACTAATTGAATTGAGGCATCAACTCAAGCCGTATCTATTGGTTTAGAGATCGACGCATTTTGAACTATTTATTCCAACTAATCGGACTCCGGTGGGGTAATCTATGATATAAATCATACTCTTTCAATCAAAGAGATATGGCAATAAATGGAATGGGCTGTTACTATTTTTATAGATGAATACTGAGGAAGATCGGACTTTTTTTTTATATCTTTACCTCTTTACTCTTCAACGAGGAGGTCGTTTTGGTGAGTGTATACGCACTTTCTATGAGAAATGATATAGAAATAATGGTTATCTAATGAGAGACTATGCAAGAATAAGAGCTTGCCTGGGGCGAGTCACATATTGGGCATTTCCCACTTGCTTTCTAATTTGAATTTGAAAAAGGCGATTTATGCTTTATCGACTTATTTCATATCATGATTTGGACGTTCTAAATCGTTGAGGTTTCCTCTCTCTCTTTCTTATTAGTAAAGGGGAAGGAATAAGAATCCTAAGATAAGAATTGTTTCTGATCGGACCAAATAAATAGATGTAGCAAATTGGGTGTTATTTCAATGCCATAGAATATAGAGAATTAATATACACATATATGAAGAGAATATTGTAGATTGAACTTAATCATTTATCTTTATTCTAATTCCAACCTTATAGACTACATTTCTAGACTAAGAGATGCTAGTATGGTAGAAATAGATGAATATTTTTTTCTACCATACTAGCTATCCCTTAGAATACCGCCGATTCTAGTTCACTCATTTCGTTTAAGTTAAGACGTGAAATTGGAATCCTGTTCATTTAACTTCGTCAATTTTTGATAAGAACTCATAAGGAAAGTTTCATGCAAATGAAATTGCATTAATCATTTTGACTGACTGTTTTTACGTAAATGATAAGTAGAAAGGCGGTAGGAACTAGAATGAATAGTGCAGTAGCAATAAATGCAAGAATATTGACTTCCATAATCTCATCGGTTTTTTACTTCGCAATAACTCGGGATTTAATCCCCTAGAGATGATAAATCTTTCGTTTGAAAATGAAATTAATGACTTCTTTATCGATGATGTTGAATAGGATCAATATCATGAATAACACTATCTGATCTATCAAAGAAATTCGTCGTCGAGACTTGAATAGTATAACATAGGAAGTTCTTTTATCCATACCGATCCATACCGAATCAAAATTTTGATTCCGGACCTATTCGATTAATCATATACATATAATTACAAGCCTAAACATAAACAAGCAAAATGAAAAAAAAAGTTCTCAATTCCTTTTTTTTTACTGTGATGTTTTGGAAGATGAAGATAAAGAGGTTTGAGAAAGATGAGGCCGGTATAAAAGATCTAATATTCATCAAATTCACCATTATTCACCACTATTTTCATTTTTGGGGTTGGGCCAAAATAAAACAAAATGGAAAAATAGGAAAGCAAAAAGAAATAACGACTCCTTTTTGCTTTGGGACTGAAAGTATGCCCCCGGCACCCCTTTACAAGTTCATAGAAACAAGTTGATAGAAAGGGAAAAACGAATTGATGTATTTAGTGGGTATTCGATCCGTCGGGACTGGCGGGGCTCGAACCCGCAGCTTCCGCCTTGACAGGGCGGTGCTCTAACCAATTGAACTACAATCCCAGGGAAATAAGGGATCTAGCAGAGAATTGCATTCTTTTTTCTCTTCGTATAGTATGGGGTATTTCTGAAGGACAAGGGGAGGCTATATCATCTCATGGTAGATTGTCTAATTATTATTGGGCCGAGCTGGATTTGAACCAGCGTAGACATATTGCCAACGAATTTACAGTCCGTCCCCATTGACCGCTCGGGCATCGACCCAGGAAGAATCCACTTTAGGCTTATTGGTAATCCATGATCAACCTCCTTTCGAAGTACCCTACCCCCAGGGGAATTCGAATCCCCGCTGCCTCCTTGAAAGAGAGATGTCCTAAACCACTAGACGATGGGGGCCGACTTGTCCAACCGCCCTGATACTATGATCATAGTATGATCAGTTTTTAAAAATTGTCAATATAATGGAATGATATGATTAGATCCGAGGGATCTTTTCGTTTTTGAAAATTGTATCGAATTTTTGGATTCGTCATTTATATTCCTGAATCGTTTATTAGAATCAACATTCTTTATATAAATCTACTAAAATCAATTTAGTAAGCGGGATCAAAGTTGTCAAAATTTTATCTAAGACTTTAGTTCAAGGGGACAAGTATAATCTCTTCATCACACGATTCGATGAAATATCTTGCAATTTTTTTTATGTCGAATTGGTAAGTGTAAATGCATGTTATGTATTAATCAAGTGAATTTTCTTTTGATAGGGACCATCTTAATAAAAGAAGCCGGTATTTAAAAAATTGATTTTACCTTAGACTTGTTCTCCAAATCCCTTTTATTATTCAAAAATAAGCCACTATGAGTGTATATACTTATGTATAGAATATATATGTGCATCTAGAGATTTTATCTACATAGCGACTCGTTCAGGAATTAAATCAACTAAGCCCTTTTAACTCAGTGGTAGAGTAACGCCATGGTAAGGCGTAAGTCATCGGTTCAAATCCGATAAGGGGCTTTTCTTTTTTTCATAAAGCCAGCCATAGTATTAGTATTAAGAAAATAGAGATATTTTTTTATTTGGAATACAAAAATAACTAACCGGATGATACGTTATCAATTATATTGAGTTAGAGTATAGTAGTTCTAATTCGAAAGTGGAACATTTCTTCGGTAAATTGTGATTATTCATAATAATCATAAGCCGCTTTTTCTCTTGAATCACCAAAGATCCCTATTTTTACCAATCAAATCCATGGTAAAGATTCGAAATCAACAAAAGAAAAAGTAAGTGGACCTGACCCATTTAATTATTACTATATCCGCTATTCTGATATTCAAATTTGATAGAGATCAAATTTGAATTAGAACAGTTGACTCACCTCTTTCAGTTCTTTGGGCTTCGAAAGAATTTGTCGATATTTCTGATTGAATCCTCTTGTTCCTAGATTTTCTATGGGAATAAATTGTTATTCCCTTCCTCTACAGATAAAACCTTCTTCCAAGTCATAAGATAAGAGCGATTTTCACTATCTTTCTTTGATTCAAGATCAAGATAAATTTTTATCTAAATGTATAGCTATTACATCGCAGCTTCATGTACGAAATATTTTTTTATTGCCCCATCCAATATCTTGGTTGCGACAGTGCAATGGAGAATGGCTGCGAGAAAGAGACTTTCATTTACAGTCTTTTATTTTGAAATTTCATTTAACGAAAAAAAAGGCAATTATCTCTCTTTCTAAGAGATAAGACTCAATAGAAAAATACTCGAAGTGTCTTTTTTTTTTTCTTTGATCCGTGGGAAGATATACTCTGGAGTTTTCGATTTATATGAAGGAAAGGGAGATATAAGAAAGAAAACACTCAAAGAAAATGAAAAAAAAAAAGAAATTCATAACATAAAATTATGTATA